AGGTCCGTTTGATATCCCAAAACTGCTCAGCAACTGTCGGACAGGTGGGCGAACGACGGGAGTTGAACCCGTGCATGGTGGATTCACAATCCAAAGCCGGATATAAGTGTTGGCTAGGTAGGCGTCCTGCAGTAAGAGGAGTCGTTATGAACCCTGTAGACCACCCCCACGGGGGTGGTGAAGGGAGGTCCCCAATTGGTAGAAAAAAACCAACAACACCCTGGGGGTATCCTGCACTTGGACGAAAAAGTAGAAAAAAAAAGAAATATAGTGATAATTTGATTCTTCGTCGTCGTAGTAAATAGGAGATAAAATATAATTTGTTTCTTCATCTTTACAAATTTACAAAACTATAAACATTCGATGTAGTATAAATATAATAAATTCTATTTAAATGTAAATACGGGAGTAATTAATGTGTGACACGTTCATTAAAAAAAAACCCCTTTATAGCAAATCATTTATTAAGACAAATTAATAAGCTTAACACAAAGGCGGAAAAAGAAATAATATTAACTTGGTCCCGATCATCTACCATTATACCCATAATGGTAGGCCATACTATTTCTATCTATAACGGAAGGGTACATTTGCCAATTTATATAACAGATCGTATGGTAGGTCACAAATTGGGAGAATTTGCACCTACTCTAAATTTCCAGGGACATGAAAAAAATGATAATAGATCCCGCCGTTTATTTTAAATTAAATATATTATAATATTTAATATCTTTATCGTTCATATAATATAGAAAGAATTAGGAGGTGAAACCTATGATAACAAAGAGGGGGGGGAAATCAAATAAAAAAACATATGCTTTAAGTCAACATATATGTATGTCTGCTCATAAAGCAAGAAGAGTAATTAATCAGATTCGTGGGCGTTCTTACGAAGAAATACTTAGTATATTAGAACTAATGCCTTATCGAGCCTGTAATCCCATTTTTAAATTAGTTTATTCTGCAGCCGCGAACGTTAGTCATAATATGGGTTTTAGCAAAGAAACCTTAGTTATTAGTAAAACTGAAGTCAACAAAGGTACTACCATGAAAAAATCAAAACCTCATGCTCGAGGACGCAATTATTTAATAAAAAGGCCAACTTGTCATATAACTATTGTATTAAAAGATATATCCTTATTTAAATATGAAGAATATCTCATATGGGTCAAAACAACTGGATGGATATCTAAAAAAAAGTATACAGATATGACGTATAGTGGAGATGTATGGGACAAAAAATAAATCCACTTAGTTTCAGACTTGGTACAACCCATAATCATCATTCCATTTGGTTTGCACAACCAAAAGATTATTCTTACGGTTTACAAGAAGATAAAAAAATACGGGATTTTATAAAGAATTATGTACAAAAAAATATGCGAATATCGTCTAGTGTCGACGGCATTGCGCGTATAAAGATTCAAAAAAGAGTAGATCTGATTCAAGTTATAATCTACATGGGATTCCCAAAGTTATTAATAGGAGAGAATTCGCGAGGACTTGAAGAATTACAAATGAACGTACAAAAAGAATTGAATTATATGACTAGAAAACTTAATATTACTATTAAAAAAATAGTAAGACCTTATGGTTACCCTAATATTCTTGCAGAATTTATAACCAACCAATTAAAAAATAGGGTATCATTTCGAAAAGCAATTAAAAAAGCTATTAAATTAACCAAACAAGCAAAGACAAAGGGAGTTCAAATACAAATTGCAGGCCGGATCGACGGAAAAGAAATTGCACGTGTCGAATGGATCAGAGAAGGTAAAGTTCCTCTACAAACCATTCGATCTAAAATTGATTATTGTTCCTACCCAATTCGAACTATCTATGGGATATTAGGCATAAAAATTTGGATATTTAGAAACGAGGAATAATAAGACTCTACTTGTCTATCTGTTCCATACAGTAATATAAAAAAAAAACAAAAAATTATAATTTTTAATTTTATAGGATTAAATAAAAATTTAATTAACTATCAAGTTGATATAATTGCTATGCTTAGTGTGCGATTCGTTGATTATTTTAGGGTTAGAATTAAAAAAAAATAGACCAAACTTGTAATATGAACTAAAAAAATCCATCGTTTCGTATTATCTGAGCTCCAAAAAATAAGTCAAGATATGATCATATCATATCGTTGTAGCAACTAAAACCCTTTTTACATAAACAAAAGAAAAGGCAATCCAATTATGGGCGGGAAATATAAATAAAAAAGTGTGGATAAGTAAAAGAGGGGGTGAGGGAAAGAAAGAAAAAAATAGAAATGATATATGATTCTAAATGTAAGGTCTATGAGCTATCTCATAAATAAAAAAAGTAATAAAGCATCAATACCGACTCATCGATTGATTTATAAAAAAAAAATAAAGAGCTTCGGGCCAATAAAGACTAAGAATATTGACTCAAGAACGAATTTCATTTTTAGTAGGAGCTCCGTTGTGAAATTCAGACCTAACCATTAATATAAATTTAGAAACGGTGGGAACGAAAGAACCCGTGAATACATAAAATTTTATTGAAAATAAGATTCATGGGGCGGGATAGCGGAACAAGCCATCAAGTATGATGAGAGGTCATGAGCTACCCTTAAGACCGAACTAGATACTAGATATTAAAAGAGTAAATATTCGCCCGCGAAAGTTTTATTTTTAGTTTATTAGATTGCTAAATTTTGAACGATCCGAAAGGGGCAAAACAAAAAAAAAAAGGTTTGTTATAGCGTTATAAAAAAAACATTATCTATAACATCGATCTGTTTAATTATAGAGTCAAACAAGGTATATAAATTCCTACTAAATTATATGAAATCTCAACAAATACCAAGATTTCATAGATTATTCATTAAATACAAATACATGTATATCTTAATTTATATCTTAATTAAAAATTATTAATTTTTAAATTTTCATTCGCGAGGAGCTGTATGAGAAGAAACTCTCATGTAAGGTTCTGTAGTAGAGATGGAATTGGGAGAAAAAATCATCAACTATAACCCCCCAAAAACAAGATTTCGTAAACAACATAGAGGAAGAATGAAGGGAATATCTTATCGAGGCAATCGTATTTGTTTTGGTAAATATGCTCTTCAGGCACTTGAACCCGCTTGGATCACATCTAGGCAAATAGAATCAGGACGACGAGCAATGTCACGAAACGTACGTCGGGGCGGAAAAGTATGGGTACGTATATTTCCAGACAAACCAATTACAGTAAAACCAACAGAAACGCGTATGGGTTCGGGGAAAGGATCCCCCGAATATTGGGTATCGGTCATTAAACCGGGTCGAATACTTTATGAAATGGGCGAAGTAGCAGAAAATATAGCCAGAACGGCCATTTCAATCGCAGCGTCCAAAATGCCTATACGAACTCAATTCATTATTTCATGATAGAAATGTATAACTAAAAAGTGATTTGATTGAAATAGGGGATTCTAAAAATTATGATTCAATCTCAGACCCATTTAAATGTAGCGGACAATAGCGGAGCTCGAGAATTAATGTGTATTCGAATTATAGGAACTAGCAATCGCCGATATGCTCAGATTGGTGACATTATTCTTGCTGTGATCAAAGACGCAATTCCCAATATGCCCTTAAAAAGATCAGAAGTGGTCAGGGCTGTAATTGTCCGTACTTGTAAAGAACTCAAACGTGAAAATGGTATAATAATACGATATGATGATAATGCTGCGGTTGTCATTGATCCAGAAGGAAATCCAAAAGGAACTCGAGTTTTTGGTGGGATTGCCAGGGAGTTGAGACATTTTAATTTTACTAAAATAGTATCATTAGCTCCCGAGGTATTATAATTTATAATCGGATATTTGAATGAATTCATTAGTAAATTATATTTCACGTATATGCCTTTATTTCATATATTTAAAAACAAAAAAAAAAGAAATAAGAAATTACCGTGTTGATTATATAAAAATTCGGAGTATTTGTTGTTCATCATGGGTAGAAGCACTAGTACTGATATAATAACCTCTATACGAAATGCTGACATGAATAGAAAAGGAATGCTTCGAATAGCATCGACTAACATCACCGAAAACTTTGTTAAAATACTTTTACGAGAAGGCTTTGTCAAAAACGTGAAAAAACATGGGCAAAACAAAAAAGATTTTTTGATTTCAACCCTACGACATCGAAAGAATAGGCAAAAACCATATAGAAGAAATTTTTTAAATTTAAAAAAAATTAGCCGTCCCGGTTTACAAATATATTCTAACTATCGTCGAATTTCTAGAATTTTAAGTGGAATGGGTATTGTAATTCTTTCTACCTCGAGAGGTATAATGACAGACCGGGAGGCTAGATTAGAAGGAATCGGCGGAGAAATTTTGTATTATATATGGTAATTCTTTCTGATATCCGAACTGGACCAAAAATCCCTATTTGTGAGAAAAAATAAAACGAGTTGTTAGTTGTCTAATATCACTCCTACTTTATTACTTAATAATTCAAAGGGTTTTGCTTGGAATGAAAGAACAAAAATGGATTTATGAGGGTTTAATTATTGAATCACTTCACAATACAATAGATAGTATGTTTCGGATTCGTTTAAATAATGATTCTAGGTTATGTTTCAGGAAGGATCCGACGTGTTTTTATACGGATACTGCCGGGCGATAAAGTACAAATTGAAATAAGTCGTTATGATTTAACCAAAGGACGTATAATTTATAGACTATGCAACAAGGATTCAAACAATTAGATCCTTTTTTTCAATTTTCACACTCCTTTTATGAAGACACAATTCGAGGTTATAAATTGAAAAATATATATATATAATAATAACAAAAAACACCCCCTTTTAACTTTAACATGAAATGGATATATCCATATATCTATCACCAACTCATATTTATGAAATGATACAATATGGTAAAACCTATATCAAGAATTGGTTCACGCAGGAATAAACGTATTGATTTATCTAAGAATGCACCTAGAATACAAAAGGGAGTTATTCATGTTCAAGCAAGTTTCAACAATACCATTGTAACTGTTACAGATGTACGAGGTCGGGTAATTTCGTGGTCCTCTGCCGGTACTTGTGGATTCAAGGGTCCAAAAAGAGGGACACCATTTGCTGCGCAAACCGCAGCAGAAAACGTCATTAATACTGTAGTGGAACGAGGTATAAAAGGAGCCGAGGTCATGATAAAGGGCCCCGGTCTCGGCAGAGATGCAGCATTACGAGCTATTCGTAGAAGTGGTATGTTATTAAGTTTTGTACGAGATGTAACCCCTATGCCACACAATGGCTGTCGATCTCCTAAAAAAAGACGTGTGTAAAAATAAACATTGAAAAGAATTAAAGAGAAATAAATGATTCAATGATCTTAACAAACAATATTACTATGGTTCGAGAGAAAGTAACAGTAGCCACTCGGACATTACAGTGGAAATGTGTTGAATCAAGAGTAGACAATAAGCGTTTTTATTATGGACGTTTTGTTCTGTCTCCACTTATGAAAGGTCAAGCCGATACAATAGGCATTACGATGCGAAGAGCTTTGCTTGGAGAAATATACGGAACATGTATCATACGTGCAAAATCTGAGAAAATACCACACGAATATTCTACCATAGTAGGTATTCAAGAGTCAGTACATGAAATTTTAATGAATTTGAAAGAAATTGTATTTAGAAGTAATTTGTATGGAACTTGTGACGCATCTATTTGTGTCAGGGGCCCGGGGTGTGTAACTGCTCAAGACATTATTTCACCGCCTTTTGTGGAAATCGTTGATAATACACAGTATATAGCCAGCTTGACAGAACCCGTTGATTTTTGTATTGGATTACAAATCGAGCGGAATCGTAGATACCGTATAAAAACGTTAAATAATTTTCAAGACGGAAATTATCCTATAGATGCGGTATTTATGCCCGTTCAAAATGTGAATCATAGCATTCATTCCTACGGGAATGAAAAACAAGAGATACTTTTTATCGAAATATGGACAAATGGAAGTTTAACTCCGAAAGAGGCACTTCATGAAGCCTCCCGAAACTTAGTTGATTTATTTATCCCCTTTCTACATGTGGAAGAACAAAACTTACATTTAGAGTACAATAAATACAAAATGACTTTCCCTCTTTTTACCATTAATAATAGATTCAATAAATTAAGGACAAATAAAGAAAAAATAGTATTGAAATATATTTATATTGATCAATTAGAATTGCCCCCTAGGATCTATAATTGCCTCAAAGATTTAAATATACATACATTGTTGGATTTTTTGAATAAGAGTCAAGAAGATCTTATGAAAATAGGGCATTTTCGCATAGCAGATGTAAAACAGATATGGGATATTCTAGAAGAGCATTTCGAAATTGATTTACCAAAAAATAGATTTTAAATCTATGTTTATCTTTTTATAAAATTATAAAACTAAAAAGATGTTTTTTTGGTATAATTCATTAGATCCTGAATCTAGTTGAACAAATGAAACGTATCTAGGGAGAGAATTCAATTTGAAACAGTTATTCCCTAGATACACATATTATAATTATATAGAATCTTTTTTTTTTTTTACAATTGAATTAATTTAAAAAAGACCTAGCGTTAAGGATTTATCAATAGGTAATGTTGCCCCAATGCCCAACCAAAGGGCTGTTGTGGTACCAATCAAAAATATGGTTGTCGCTATTGGACGACGAAATGGATTTTGGAATTTATTAACATTTTCCAAAAAAGGTATTATTAATAATCCCGTGGGTACTGAAATCATTAAAAGAACACCCAATAATTTATTGGGTACTGTACGAAGTATTTGAAATACAGGAAAAAAATACCATTCTGGTAATATTTCCAAAGGAGTTGCAAAAGGGTCCGCGGGTTCACCAATCATTAATGGTTCTAGAACCGATAAGCCCACGTTACATGCAATAGTTCCTAGAATTACTACCGGAAAAATATATAAAAGATCGTTTGGCCATGCGGGTTCTCCATAATAATTATGGCCCATCCCCTTGGCCAATTTAGTTCTTAATACAGGATCATTTAAATCAGGTTTCTTTGTTATTTGGATAGGTAAATTTTAATAGTTAATAGATCCACCCCCCGAAGGAACCGGATATGATAATTTTTTATCATCCGGCTCGAGAAAAAGAATCATAAGGGATCAAAAAAATAAATGTTATTAAAATTTATATTAGATATATTATATGTTATACATATCTACACAGAATATGAATGCTTATATGTAATAAAGTAATAAAACTTTTACCAGATTCTATCCCTTTTCCACAGCTACAACCATCTAGCCATTCATGGCAATCTGGTCTTACAAGTAAATACTCAACACCCCAATAGACTTACAAAGTTGATCATGATAAAAATGCTTTCTGGGTCGTCTCAAACCTCTCGATTTTTGTTTATACTAAAGATATTTGTAGACTTTTTACATGCAAAGGAAAGGGTTTACTTGTTACTAACAAAATGTAGCCTCTGTTCTTCTTTAGATCCTTTGTTTAACTCCGATAATGTTATAATATAAATCGAATCAATGCAAAAGAAATGAATGCATTTCCATACTATTAGTGAAATAGATAAAACAAAATCTTGATTATGCTACCCCATCACCTATTCTACTGGATCTTACGAAGCCTATGCACTACCTGCTTAGGTCTACTGTGGATCATAGAAAAGATTATCTTCAAGCGAACCGGCTTACGAAAGCTTACGCCGTTGAAACAAGAACACGTTTGGTTATGAATTACAATGTGGCAGATATATAAGAGCATACGTCTGCACGGCCAAATCAGTAGTTCAAGTCACACACTGCCATAATCCATTTTTTCTCTTCGGAGAATTCACTTCAACTATTCGTATCAAATAAACTACAGTACAGAGTTGAAGAGAAATATCCAAATACATGTCTTATTCTTTTCAATAATCCATACTTATAGCAATGAAAACCTATTGTTCCTACACCAAGACCAAGTGTTTATTCCAAACAGTTATGATCTATCTTTTCTATAACGGACCCGAAATACCTTGTTTACGTATCATTGAAAAATGCATTAACATAAATACGGCAGTAAAAAGAGGTAATACAAAAGTGTGTAAACTATAAAACCGAGTTAAAGTGGATTGTCCCACACTAGCACTTCCACGTAATAACTCTACCAAAGGCGATCCTATTACAGGAATACCTTCGGGTACACCTGTTACAATTTTTACCGCCCAATAACCAATTTGATCCCGAGGTAAAGAATAACCAGTTACACCAAAAGATGTGGTCAATACAGCTAGAACCACACCCGTAACCCAAGTTAATTCGCGAGGTTTTTTAAATCCACCCGTGAGATATACACGAAATACGTGCAGGATCATCATTAGGACCATCATGCTTGCCGACCATCGATGAACCGATCGGATTAACCAACCAAACTTAGCTTCAGTCATTATGTATTGAACAGAGGCAAAAGCCTCAGTAACGGTCGGACGGTAGTAAAAGGTCATAGCGAATCCCGTAGCTACTTGTACTAAAAAACAAGTAAGCGTAATTCCTCCTAAACAATAAAATATATTGACATGCGGAGGCACATATTTACTAGTTATATCATCTGCAATCGCCTGAATCTCGAGACGTTCTTCAAACCAATCATAGATTTTATTGAGATAGGTAAACCAAAGAAAATCCCTCTCTTAGAACTGTATATGAGACTTTTATCTCATACAGCTCAAGCAGAAACACCTCAATACTGATTGCAACATATATATAATAATTAATACTCCGATTTTTTCTTGTCTCTAACTCTAAACAAAAAATCCGAAAGCTCTTTTTTGTGATGCTAATGCCACAATATCAAGTCAGCTCATTCGTATGTTGATCGTTACAGGCTTCTTGAATTTTCTCTTTACCTATTTCTTTGATTTGTTATTTTTTATTTTTGTTTGCATACATATTAATAATTAATATTAAATTATAAATAAATAGAATCTGGTTTTACTATTATTTTATTTATTATTGATAGGAATTTATCTTGTTAGGACTCTATGAATTGATTGAAACCTCAGATTCATACTAGAACCACCATGATTCAAGAAAATCCCCAAGCCAAGTTAAGACTAAACAAAGATTCCATGAGTAAAAATCACAGCTTATTCACTGAATCGATCTAATGACTAAAAATAAAAAAAAAAACACACGCACTTTTATTTTTTTGGACAAAATAAGCATAAATAGAAGCTTGAAAGAAGAAAAATCGACTATAATTTCTGTAATTTATTTTTGAAAATTTGTTGGAGTTCGGCAATAAGGTATGAATATTAAGTATGAATCATAGTTATAATATTTCTTGATTTATTTCATATATTCCGTGTTCCGGATACTATAATCAATATCCGACGGGGTAGAACCATCAGAAAGACGGCAGGACCGTTCTCTTATCAATAGAAGCCATTCTAACAAGTCACACACTCATATTCCGTAAATACGGTACATAAAAAAAAATTACACGGTCGAACTACCAAAATATAATGGACTAGAAATTAAAGTGTGTTGTAAAGCTAAGATTTAGTAGATCTTGTGGATCTAATTCATTGAAATTCCATATAGTAAAACGGAAGAATTAAAAATTTCCAAAATAATAGATAGAAATATTGCAAATAGAGCCATTGCGACGCCCATCAAAGGAGCAGTTCCCCACCCGGGAGCCACTTTACCATATTCCGAATTCAATGGTTTTAATAACGATCCTGTGTTAGTTCGTTTTGAAACGGATTTCGAACTAACCCCAATGGTTTGTGTAGCCATAAATCCTAGTATATTCATTAAGATCTGTTGACTTTGTATACCATTCCGTTGTAAATAAATAATCTTATCATATCATAGATCTATTGGGATCTTGAAATTATACAACAATGGAAACAGCAACTCTAGTTGCCATATCTATATCTGGTTTACTTGTAAGTTTTACTGGGTATGCCTTATATATCGCTTTTGGGCAGCCCTCTCAACAACTAAGAGATCCATTCGACGAACACGGGGACTAGTTGAAGTAATGAGCCCCCCTAATATTAATATTAGGGGGGCTCATTACTTCAATTGATATAATTAAAAAGAGTTTCATCTTTTTAGTTTTGTTGGAACTTTAGGCGGTTCTCGAAAAAAGATAGCGAAAAAAATAATTCCTAGAGTCGAGACTAAAAGGAATGTATAAACCAATGCTTCCATAGATTCAATCGTGATTTAAAATTATAGCTTCCATACCTGATGGGATTATCTCACGGAGAAAGAAATAGCAGGAGTCAAAGAATGGACAATGATTCAAATCAATATTTCTCTGGTACCCTGTCTATGTCAACTGCCCCAAAGAAAATAAAATAGAAGCAAAATTGTATCAGACTGCCTGTCTTCTTGTAGTTGGATCTCCAAGCTTTTGGAATGTTCCAAATTCTACTTGAGCATCCAAATCGGGGTCAATACCAGCAAAAACATCTCGGAACAGAGTTCTAGCACCATGCCAAATATGTCCGAAGAAAAAAAGCAAAGCAAACGAAGCGTGCCCAAAAGTAAACCAACCTCTTGGACTGCTACGAAAAACCCCATCGGATTTCAACGTAGCACGATCAAATTCAAAAATTTCACCCAATTGAGCGCGTCGAGCATATTTTTTAACAGTAACAGGATCGCTATAACTGACTCCGTTGAGTTCGCCGCCATAAAACTCAACAGTTACACCTACTTGTTCGACACTATACTTCGATTCTGCCCTTCTAAAAGGAACATCCGCTCTAACAATTCCGTTTCTGTCTATCAAAACGACTGGAAATGTTTCAAAAAAAGTAGGCATACGACGTACAAAAAGTTCACGCCTTTCTTTATCTCTAAAGATGGGGTGTCCTAACCATCCAACAGCTATTCCATCCCCATTGTCCATTGAACCCGCTCTAAATAATCCCCCTTTTGCAGGATTATTGCCGATGTAATCATAAAAGGCTAATTTTTCGGGAATTTTAGACCAAGCTTCCGATAAACTTTTTTTTTCGGAGAACTCAGTGCCAACTATTCGATATATTTCTTGCTGGAAGTATCCCTGATCCCATTGATAACGAGTGGGGCCAAATAATTCGATTGGCGTAGTTGCTGAACCATACCACATGGTTCCAGCAACTACAAAAGCGGTAAAAAAAACAGCAGCAATACTACTGGAAAGAACGGTTTCAATATTGCCCATACGTAATCCTTTGTATAGACGTTGAGGCGGGCGGACACAAAGATGGAATAATCCCGCTAATATCCCCAATGTCCCTGCTGCAATATGATGAGAAGCTATACCTCCTGGAACAAAAGGGTCAAAACCTTCCACACCCCACGCCGGAGTTATGGGTTGTACTTTTCCAGTTAGTCCATAAGGGTCAGAAACCCATATTCCGGGACCATACAAGCCGGTTACATGAAATGCACCAAAACTAAAGCAAGCCACTCCTGAGAGAAATAAATGAATTCCAAATATCTTGGGCAAATCCAAAACGGGTTTTCCTATGCGGTCATCAAAAAATATTTCTAGATCCCAATAGACCCAATGCCAAATAGCTGCCAAGAAGCACAAACCAGAAAATGCAATATGTGCCGCCGCTACGCCTTCATAACTCCAAATACCCGGATTCGTTATAGCCCTCCCTGTGATACTCCAACCACTCCATGAATTGATTATTCCTAAACGGGTCATAAAGGGTATAACGAACATACCCTGTCTCCACATTGGATCAAGAACTGTGTCAGAGGGATCAAAAACTGCTAATTCATATAGAGCCATTGAACCGGCCCAACCAGAAACCAGAGCTGTATGCATTATATGGACAGCAATTAACCGACCGGGATCGTTCAATACGACGGTATGAACACGATACCAAGGTAAACCCATGGAAATACCCCTTAACTTTATCAAAGAAAAAATAAAATTTTATTGCATTGGAAAAGAATACGGACCTCGTCCCTTTCAGTATATTATCTCGAAACAAGGATTTATTTTCGATTCTATTAGTATTCTGTTACTAATAACGAAACAATTCTGTTTGTAGGAACAAAGAGAAACGGATTTATTTTATACCCGATAAGTACCAATATGCAATTGAGGGGTTAATACCACTTTATATGAGCTCCCTACTTATTCAGTTTTCAAAGGACCCACCTATTTTTAAGAATTTTACTTTACTCGTATTCATTTTATTTTCTTTATATTAAAACATCTACATTTTTTTATGATTATGAAAACAATAAACCCATTATTGTTACGTTTCCACATCAAAGTGAAAGATTTATTTTTTTATTTCATTTCATGCCTATTGGTGTTCCAAGAGTACCTTTTCTAATTCCTGGAGAGGACTATTCAACTTGGATTGACATATAGTGCGGCTTGTCAGATATCTTGGGTCATATGGAATTTCCCCATTATCTTTACCGATCGAGATATCCTATGTTTCACCCTAAAAATGTAAAATGATTGATTAAATCATAAAAAAATTGAAGCGTGAAGCACAATTAATTAGATCCTTTTTTTATTTTTTTGGGGGGGTGGGGGTTCGGATTAATATTATCAATTAAAATATTTTATGGTTGACTCGGCTGAACCAATAAAATGAAGTATCCAGGCTCCGTTTAGAAAAATCCAATGGGAACTACGATTTTCACTTGAATGATTTCGATTTCATAGGAGAGATCTTAATCAATCGAGTAATATGACGAATATTTGATAGAAGATATGAATGAAATGAATTGAAAAAAGCAAGGTTGTGTAGTAAAGCAAAAAAAATGGTAATGGTATTAGGCGCATTTGTCCTATATATGTATATGCAAATCGAAATCGGACGGATCTTTACCCGGAATAGAACATAAACCTAAAAATATTAAAGAGGCCCATTCAGGAACAAGAAAATAGCATCGTGATTTGGATTGAATACCGGTGAAACAATACATCAATGAAAAGTTAGTTCGATAAGTTTAACGCCTTCTTTTTTTTTTTTTTTTTTTTTTTTTTTTTTTTTTTTTTTTTATAAACTCTCCTGGGGGGTGGGTAATACCCGGAGTTGCTATTTATGATACTATGCAATTTGTGCGACCAGATGTACATACAATATGCTTGGGATTAGCCGCTTCAATGGGATCTTTTCTCCTGGTTGGAGGAGCTATTACCAAACGTCTAGCATTCCCTCACGCTTGGCGCCAATGAGTTTTTTTATTTGAGAGAAAAAATAAAACTATGCCTTCGCCATATGAATATAGGAATAGGAATATTAAGTAATAATAGCATGGCACTTCGAATTCGATATGGAAATTTTTTTTTATTCTTTTTCAAAATCAAAACATTAGATTATGTATCGAGAGAGTAGTATGAGATTAAAAAATATTTTAGTTTTTATCTATCGGGAGTTTGTTTCAGCGGCACAAACTTTTAAACTTTTTCGTTTTTATTTTACACGGGGAGGCTCTGAAAAATCTTTATGTTATGAAAGAGTACGAAAAAAATTTATTCTTTTTCCCTTTTTTATTTGATTAAATCGAAAAGACACTTTGGGATTGCCGGCTTACAGACGAAATAAATATATAAAGCAACGGGGCCATCATATTATGTTTTTTTAGCTCGGAAAAAGAAAGTAAAGGTGGCAAATTGGAAAATTTACAGATGATAGTTTTTATCTTTCTTCAATCTTCGATGGAAAGTGAAAGTAAATTACATTGTAGAGCCGTATGCAACGTGCAAAAGATGCCTGTACGGTTGTTCAATTTTCTGTTTTTTCTTCGCCTCATCATGAGAAATAGAATCACTTTCTATTATGTCACATCATCAGGGTAATGATCCATCAACCTTCTAGTTCGTATTTTGAGGCCCAAATAGTAGAATTTGTCCTAGAAGCGGAAGAACTTCTGAAATTGCGCGAAACCCTAACAGGGGTTTATGTACAAAGAACGGGCAAACCCTTATGGGTTGTATCAGAAGACATGGAAAGGGATGTGTTTATGTCAGCAACAGAGGCCCAAGCTCATGGAATTGTTGATCTTGTAGCGTATGCCTGATTTGATATTTTATCTTCTTACTGAATTCAAAGTTCTATTGACTAAAAGTCATTCATAATTATCTGGTTAGGATCGATCTAAACCGACCCATTATGGATATAATTCATCATGCCAACTATTAAACAACTTATTAGAAATACAAGACAGCCAATCACAAATGCCAAAAAATCCCCCGCTCTTCGGGGATGTCCTCAGCGCCGAGGAACGTGTACTAGGGTGTATGTGCGACTCGTTCAAATCCTATATTTTATTTAGGACAAAAAAAGATTCCAGTATCAACGATACCTATGAATAGGATAGAATCGAAGAACTCTATTCACTATCTAAATTTAAAAATAAAAAAGATCTAATTTATCATATCCTTATTATTTGTGTATGAAACTTATGGTTTTCTTTTGGTGTAAATCTACTCACCTCAATTTACGATAAGAAAAAATTCTCCAGTGGTAGCAAATGCTTATTTCATTAAGCAGGGAAATCCTTTTTATTGAAACTTATGCTATGCTCGCATTCTTGCAAGAATGAACGGACTAACAGGATCAGCTACCCAGCCAACCTTCCTAATTAAATGCCGTTACTATACAAGTCGATCTTATTGTGAAAGATCTAGTACTAGATAATTCATAGGTAGAGCAATGTGAACTGTACAAGTGACCAATAACCTTGTTAAATGAAGGGGAGGCGGCTCCGGTGTATAGAAAGGGCCTCGCCGTTTTATTTAAGAAATAACCATAGAAACGATGTAACCTACCATTTCATTTATTTTATCTATTTATATAGATTATATATTTCTGACATCTAATACCAATAAAAATTATTATTTTGGACTAGAAAAAAATATTGTGGTCGGGGGGGGGGGGGAAGGATTATAGTAGCAAAAGCCGTTGGGATTTTTATTTTATACATTGGAACAACCGTTTTGTTATTAATAGACAGGGAAAAAAATAACTGAAAGAAAAGAGACTCATTAGTTATTAATCAAAGTTCCATTTAGTCAATGACCAGAATTATACGAGGATATATAGCTCAGAAGCGTAGAACAAAAATTCGTTTATTTGCAGCAAGCTTTCGAGGAACTCATTCAAGACTTACTCGAACTATTACTCAACAAAAAATAAGAGCTTTGGTTTCAGTTCATCGGGATAGAGGTAGACAAAAGAGGGATTTTCGTCGTTTGTGGATTCTTCGGCTAAACGCAGTAATTCGCGGTAGCGGTAATAGGGTATCGCATAGTTATAATAAATTAATACATGATCTGAAGAAGAAACAACTGTTTCTTAATCGTAAAATGCTGGCAAAAATAGCTATATCAAATAGGAATTGTCTTTATATAATTTTCAATGAGATCATGAAATAAGGAGATTGAAAGAAATGTGTCGGAATGATTTGCGTTCCCCGGAGAATAAACTCCGGGAAAGTTGAGTCGAAAGAAACGAAATTGGGATGATAAAAACAGAGGATTAAAATAAAAATATGAGAATCTAAAATATTCAGAATAGGCTCAATAAAAAAAAACATTATCCTGCGTTTGAGTTCGGATTGTAATTTGGATTCAATTGAAGAATAAGCCTATTTTTTTCTGGTTCCAAAGCCGTAGGTTCTGGGGTTAACTCTTTCAAATTGTTTCTCATTATTAAGCATTATTAAGAAAGGGTAATGAAGATAAAATACGAGCCTGTTTTATAGCAATAGTAATTAATCGCTGTTGTTTCAAGTTCAATCTATTTACTCGTCTAGATAATATTTTTCCCTGTTCACTAATAAATCGACTAATTAAACTTATGTTTCTATAATCAATTCGATCCCCCGATTGGATCAGGCGACTATGAAAAGGTCGTTTGGATTTATCCATAATTTTTTTATTCCTTATCCCGAAATCCCAGTTCCGACAGATTCAAATTACGAAATAGGATTTGTTTCTATTTGTTATATTATATAATGATGTATATAATGATGATAATGATGTAATTTTTTCCTGTTATTGGACAGGGTTACATATAGAATGTAATCTATTTATTTACCTCACCTCCCCTGAACCGTATGTTTGAAACAACAGGGACAGAATTTTAGTAATTCCAGTCGACTGGGCGTATTGTGTCGATTCTTTTGAGTAATATATCTGGAAATACCCGTGGATTACTTATTAATACCCTTTCGAACAAACACAGTTGATACATTCTAAAATAACCGTTACTCGGGCATCTTTACCCCCTTTGGGTTTTTGATTCACTCAACCCTTCTAGTTCCATAGTTACACGCCGAAATGAAGAAAGTAACAAAACAAAATAGAAATTACTAACCCGAAATTCTATTATAAAAACTTAAGGGAAGATAAATCATATCTCTAATCTTCGTCACTCCTTACCATGTCAATAACTAGAATAAAAAAAGGGAATATCAACGTATCTGGGAAAAATCGATTGATCTCTATCAATAGACCCGCTAAAGACCCAAACCATAGAGTACTTAGTACCGGTGCCGTGGAGAGATAAGTTTTTAGATCTCGCATTGAAAATCCTCCTTTTTTTTATTGAAATACATTATATATGTAGTTAAGAACCGCTTATATTTATAGACGTAATTACTAATTAAAATATACAACCATTTGGTAGATAAACCTTCCTTCTTTCTCTTAAAACAGAAAAAAATTATGCATATCAATGAAAGAAATACCGATATGGAAACAAAGACGGGGATTCTCTACAATGATACTGTAGCCCAATTAAAAGGGATGTAGCGCAGTTTGGTAGCGCGTTTGTTTTGGGTACAAAATGTCACAGGTTCAAATCCTGTCGTCCCTGCCTATTACTTTTTCTATTAGTAGCACAAGGGGCCATTAAATTTAGAAATACTAATAATAATTTATCGTCTTATGATACTATATATCATAGTATATGATGTATTAGAGTTACAAAAAGAATACCTTTCTTTACAGTCCGTAATAAGAAAACGCTCTTAGTTCAGTTCGGTAGAACGTGGGTCTCCAAAACCCAATGTCGTAGGTTCAAATCCTACAGAGCGTGATTCCATTCTTATTAGGTAAAATTATACTACTAAATAATTTCACTAACTTAAACAAACATCAATCTTAATTTGAATTCCTGCGAATTAAAGTTCAAGAAAAGAGGAGGCCAATCAAAAAAGGGGACTTTAATTAATCAAAGTTCCAATCGATCGCCGCGTCTGTATTGTAAATACGCAGTTATGCATAATCCAGCCAAAGTAATAGGAATTAGACCTAACACAATTCCAAATAGAAAAACTTCAATCATTTCAACTTGTTTGAAAGGGGAAACAGGGGGGTAATAATATCTATCTCTAAATATTAATCCGAATTACCCATGAATCTCAATGAATAAAGGATGGTACAGGGTAAGGGATACATTAGAACAATTTATTTTTTTTATTTACTAAATTTTTTCGAATTTCAAATAAAAAATCAAA